AAATAGCGCTTGGCGCGGTTATTGCGCTTAAATAATTTTTATGGTTCCCTATTTTAGGAACCATATGAATAATGGAGAAACTCCATGAAAGGAACATTAATGATTCATATAAATCACTTAACGGGAAATGTCTCGAATAAATCCAACGAGTAACTAATAATCCCGTTATACAGAAAAAAGTGGCTATCATGCCTTTTTCTGACGGATCACATAGTCCTACGATTTCATGGACTAATAAAGTCACCAAATAAATCGTAATGACAATTGAAATAATCGAAAAAGAGATGTGAGTGAATATATGTTCTAAAGTCGCAAATATCATAAAAAAAAATCATTAAAAAAAAGAGGGGTCCCTCAATTACGGAATGTAAATTCCGAATTAAATTCATTATAGGATCTAATGTGTCCTTTTTAGAGGATGCCGCCACTCGGACTCGAACCGAGATGCTCTAGCACTGCTTCCTAAGAGCAGCGTGTCTACCGATTTCACCATGGCGGCTTGATCGAAATAATAATAGCCCATATGACGTTCAATCGTCGAGATTGAAAGATTCAATGCAATATATTTTAGGAAACGTTAGAATCGATGAATAAAGACTCGTTCAAATGAATATTTGAACTTCAATAATCCCCCGGTATGGTGTCATTTTTAACAACAGGCTTTCACGTAGTATAAGTTCTTCTGGAACAGTTGGAACTAGATGGTTATGTCCTCAGTTGAGGTCTAGAACTAAGAATTGTCCCTTTTTTTATATCATTTTTTGATGATTCATTCCTCATTTATCTGATTTCCTGGATCGGAAATGAAAAAAGATTCATTTTTCACTGAACAAAAGAAAATAAATAGGATTTTTTATGTATCACAATTGGATAACTACATCCAAGGGATTTCTATAAATATTTAGATAGTTTGGTATCAAAACTGTATTAATGGTTGGGATCCTCATTGTATACATAATTCGTGTGAGGATTTACCGAACCAATTAGGTATTGAGCTGCACATAAAACAAAAGAGTTTCAATCTCTATTGGAATTCTACGCTATGTACTTTACTTATAAATAAAGTATATTCTATATAAAATAGATTGATCGATCCTACGGTACAAACATAGGATCTATTTTGGATTAAGGAAGATTGACTTAATTCTTCGTACATAAATATCGACCTAAAGGGGATCCGGGGAGTTTTTATTGATTGGGTCGAAACAAGAAGGAATCTATGTAGTGATTCGGAGAGTTACAAAGCAAAGTCTTAAAATATATATTTCAATCAATTAGTTTCAAGGATCCATTCATTTTTACTGCTGTCGTTCATACTTGTTTCAGATCTTCCAAAAATCTTAATGATATATAACTATTGGAGATACATAATCGAATAAACTTCTTCCTAAAAAAATCTTTTTTTTTTGGGGGGGGGGGAATAACAACCCCCATCTCGCGAATTATCAAAATCTACTATAATGAAAAGTGAAACCTTGTATTTTGTGTTTAACTATTTCTTTTTTGTTGTTTGAAAAACAACAACAAAAAAGAAATAGTATCGTTCTTAGAACCCAATAGACAGAATAATTCTTATTCTACATACCACAACAGCCGGTTCAGTTCTATCTCATATAGATGAGTTCAAAACATTAGTTAATGTGAATTATTCATCTTATAAATCATCCAATTCATCGAGTCATGTCGATTCAGATTATTCCAAGGCTTTATTACTTGTTTGTCGCACAAAAAAACTTTTTGAATGCCCGGTAGAAATAGATTTAGCTAAAGATAAAGCTTTTACCGCCGCCCCATATCCCTTTTTCTTCCAAATATTTCTACGAATACGCTTTTTTGAGATAGAAGTACGTTTCTTTGGAACCGCCATTTTAAAATAAAGAAGTTACTTTTATAGTTGGATGTGAAAGACATGTATTGTTCAAAATGGATCGTTCTTGCTATTCATTATCTATATTTATTCCATAGCGGATACTTCCTTCATAACATACAAAAATATAGATACGTGCGCATCACATAGAGTACACTAGGGATAAAAAAAGAAATAGAAAAAAGAAAAACGATGTGATTTTCAAAGGAATTTTTTTTGTTCCACATCTCTATTACATACAATGCCCGAAGAAAGAAGAATTCGTACTAATTTGTACCTTCATATCTTCATTCCGATCTATGTCTATGAGGTCCGCTACCATAGAAATCGAACCGGTTGTTGTTGATAAGAATCAAAAAGGGTTCCAATTCATATCTCAATCTCAGTCTATTTATATCTCGTCGTCTTACATTAAATAAATCGAAAAGCTTAAGAATCCTTACCTAATTTAAGAAAATAATAATGTAAAATTTTTCTATTAATTGATCAAGCTGAGTACTCATAATTTAAATGAAAATGAGATTGGTAGTTAATATGTTAAACGATACATTACTTGATAAAGGTAATTTTAGTAATCTCTTATTTCAGTTCTATGCGAAGTGACGAGTATCATAATATTTCCTATAAACATAAGTTTGTTTTATTGGAATAGAAGCCAATCAATCAGTTCTACAATGAATTAATTAATGACTCCGAATAAACTAACTAAAATAACTAGTATTTTATTGGGTCGAGTTATTGGCGGATTCTATGATCCATATCCCAATAGAGTACTTTTACTTTTTTTGGTGTCATTCCTTTTCCTTACTATTTACTATATGGATATCAATCGCCGTAATAGTGGAATGATTGAAAATCTCATATTCTTTCTTTATCTTAATAAATATCTTAGTTAATAACTAAATGGTCAGTTTTAACCAGTGACTTGGTCATTTGAACAATTGTAACTTCTTGATTTAAATTTCTTTTTATTCAATACGATATTTGGGAAAGAATCGTAATAATTAAGAATTCAAAATCCTATTTGAGTTCTTTTCTATCTTGATTTTTATTTATTTATTTGACTTCCGAAAGAGAGAAGAGCTGGTGAATCGGAAACAATTAATAAGAATCAAAAACGTTTTATTTTCTTATGGAACATACATATCAATATGCATGGATCATACCTTTCGTTCCACTTCCAGTTACTATGTCAATAGGATGGGGACTTCTGCTTGTTCCGACTGCAACAAAAAATCTTCGTCGTATGTGGGCTTTTCCTAGTGTTTCATTGCTAAGTATAGTTATGGTTTTTTCGGCCGATCTGTCTATTCAGCAAATCAATGGCAGTTCTATCTATCAATTTCTATGTTCTTGGACCATCAATAATGATTTTTCTTTCGAGTTCGGCCACTTGATCGACCCACTTACTTCTATTATGTCAATACTAATCACTACTGTTGGAATCATGGTTCTTATTTATAGTGACAATTATATGTCTCATGATCAAGGATATTTGAGATTTTTTGCTTATATGAGTTTTTCCAATACTTCTATGTTGGGATTAGTTACTAGTTCCAATTTGATACAAATTCATATTTTTTGGGAACTGGTGGGAATGTGTTCGTATCTATTAATAGGTTTTTGGTTCACACGACCAATTGCAGCCAATGCTTGTCAAAAAGCGTTTGTAACTAATCGTGTAGGGGATTTTGGTTTATTATTAGGAATCTTAGGTTTTTATTGGATAACAGGTAGTTTGGAATTTCGGGATTTGTTCGAAATCTTCAATAACTTGATCCATAATAATGGGGTCAATTCTTTATTTGCTACTCTGTGTGCCTCCCTATTATTCCTTGGTGCAGTTGCTAAATCCGCACAATTTCCCCTTCATGTATGGTTACCTGATGCCATGGAGGGGCCCACTCCTATTTCGGCTCTTATACATGCTGCTACTATGGTAGCAGCGGGAATTTTTCTTGTCGCTCGGCTTCTTCCCCTTTTCACAGTCATACCTTACATAATGAATCTCATTTCTTTGCTAGGTATAATAACGGTACTATTAGGAGCTACTTTAGCTCTTGCTCAAAAAGACATTAAGAGAAGTTTAGCCTATTCTACAATGTCTCAATTGGGTTATATTATGTTAGCTCCAGGGATAGGTTCTTATCGAGCTGCTTTATTCCATTTAATCACTCATGCCTATTCGAAAGCATTATTGTTTTTAGGATCCGGATCGATTATTCATTCAATGGAACCCATTGTTGGATATTCTCCAGATAAAAGTCAGAACATGGTTCTTATGGGTGGTTTAACCAAATATGTGCCAATTACAAAAACTACTTTTTTATTAGGTACACTTTCTCTTTGTGGTATTCCACCTCTTGCTTGTTTTTGGTCCAAAGATGAAATTCTTAATGATAGTTGGTTGTATTCACCGATTTTCGCGATAATAGCCTGTTCCACAGCAGGATTAACTGCATTTTATATGTTTCGGATGTATTTACTTACTTTTGAGGGGCATTTACACGTTCGGTTTCAAAATTACAGTGGCACTAAAAATAGCTCGTTCTCTTCAATATCTATATGGGGAAAAGAAGGACCGAAACCAGTTAACAAAAATGTACTTTTCTCAGTAATGAATAATAATAAAAAGGTTTCCCTTTTTTCGAAGAAGATATATCAAATTGATGGGAATATACGAAATCTGATGCGATCCTTTAGTACTCATTTTGACAATAAAGACACTTCCATGTATCCCTGTGAATCGGACAATACTATGCTATTTCCTCTACTTGTATTGGTCCTATTTACTTTGTTTGTTGGGTCCATAGGAATTCCTTTCGATCAAGTAGGAATGGATTTGGATATATTATCGAAATGGTTAACCCCATCCATAAACCTTTTACATCAAAATTCGAACTATTCCGTGGATTGGTATGAATTTGTGACAAATGCAATTTATTCAGTCAGTATAGCCTATTTCGGAATATTCATAGCGTCTCTTTTATATGGGTCTGTTTATTCATCTTTTCAGAATTTAGAATTAATTAATTCATTTGTTAAAATAGGTCCTAAGAGACTTTTCTTGGACCGAATAATAAATGTAATATACAATTGGTCGTATAATCGTGGTTACATAGATATTTTTTAT